GAAGCTAAGGGGAAAGGTAAAAATAATGCCTCATATTCTAGTTATTATATTCTAGTTGTTATTATATTCTAGTTATAATAAATAGGGTGGCTAATCCATTATTTCTTTCATGGCACCGAGCGTGCTAATATTAGCACTGATAGCTCGTAGATGTAACTCTTTGTTCAAATAACTATTCAAGGTTCCTAGAGCTCCTTGTAAGGCTTGTTGGAAAACTCGTTGTCGGACCTGATTAATTGCTTTTTGTTGTTCAAAATTAATGATTTCATTTTTGTAATTTTCTAATCGTTTCAAATTCTCCGAAGCGGCATTAATTAAATTTGATTTTTCGCGTTCTATCTCAGAGTATCCATTCACTCGAAACTCATCCGCTTCGATTTCTACTTTCTGCAAGCGAGTTCGGGTTTTTTTGAGCTGTTCAATAGCGGCTCCACGTAGTTCTTCTGAATTTCGAATAGTGTTCAAGATCCTCTGTTTTCGATTATCTAATAAATCACTTAATGAAAGTAGATTACCATCCTATTTATTTCCCAACCTCCATGATCTCTTCCCGAACCAAACATGAATCTTTCAATTCATTTGGCTCTCATGCTCAGTTACTTATAGGGCGTTCCCATATCTTTTCATGTAATGAGCCTACCCTTTCCTCTCTGTTCGTATTCCAAGATAGTGAAACAGAAACAAGATCAGGATATTTTGAGGGTTCTTCCGACTAAACAAAAATTTGTAATTGTCAACAAAGTTGTTTCTTTTTTTTCTTCGAATCCAAAAAATTTTTCTTATTTTATTGATACTTTTACTTTTAAATACATAATATATATAATATAGGTTGTCCATTCAGCATTGTATAATAAGGGGCGGGGTCCCCCCCGATTTCCCCTTTTCAGTAAATAGTTCAGTAAAAATTACTTTATTGATATGAGTGTTCTATATCAAATAAATTGATAACTTTTTTTGAAGTCATTTCTTACTAACATAGTGGTAGAAAGAGTACCGCGCTGTGTCCTGACTTCAAACGGTTCCGCCTTAACCATGTTAATTTAATGGTCCCGCATTATTGGTTTATAGAAAGTAAAAGTAGATTTACCAATAAAAAAAGTCACGAAATGCTATGGTTCTTACATCTAATTTTATTTTTTATTCATTTTTTATTCAGAAGTAATTCGTCGAGATCATACACCTTTCCTTCCTATAAAAAGTGCAGCTGGTTAGATCCAGCCTTTTTTTTGAAATAAACAACTCGCACACACTCCCTTTCCAAAAAAGATCAACACGCCAAGCACTACACTTAGATTTATTGGATTTGTTGCTAAAATATCGGTATTAAACCCGAAACTCCCGGCATATGGCCAGTGACCCAAGGAAACGAAAGAATCGGTTACATTTTTCATATGCTCTCCTCTTATAAATAGAACTAACAAAATCGAACAGAATTCCGTATGGATAAGTATAAGTTTGGCGACGCTGTTTGGATTTATTTCTTTTTTTTTCTGAATTTCCTTATTTAATAAATAGATTTTTTTCTTTTTAATCGATTCGTTATTAATAGTTTACTGTTCATTAATAGGAATAAAAGAATTTCTATTAATAATGAAGGGTTTCAATGAATAAATAAGATATTGACCTTCAAACTACACGGAAATTGCGAAAAACTTCATTTGTTACAATGCTTCTTATAATAATGAAATTTCATAAAAAAGAAAGAATTTTCTAGTAAATTTACTAGGGGGGGCAAAGGCGGGTGAGTCCGCTAATGCCTCATCCTCAAATTAGGCCTTCCCCTACCTCGAATGTGAGATTGTCTCAATGAATTAAAAAAAAAATTCAATTAATTATAGGATGAGGCGTTGGTATAATGCGAAAAAGCGGGGGTTTGAGTACATGGCAATAAAATACTAAAAAAAAATACGTTTTTTTTTTTCAAATTTCTAGGATTAAACAAAAGGATTTGCAAATAAAAGGGCTAATGCCACAACCAGCCCATAAATTGTTAAAGCTTCCATAAAAGCCAGACTAAGCAATAAAGTACCTCGTATTTTACCTTCTGCTTCTGGTTGTCTCGCGATACCTTCCACGGCTTGCCCTGCAGCAGTACCTTGACCGACTCCAGGTCCAATAGAAGCAAGCCCTACTGCCAATCCGGCAGCAATAACAGAAGCGGCAGAAATCAGTGGATTCATGGTAAATTCAATTCCTCGTACAAAAAAAGAAATAGTTAATGATACAATCAACCAATAAATTATCAGTTCCTATTTGATTCCATCATTAAAAAAAACCCAACAAAAACAAAAAACAAACAAGTAGACGTAGCTAAGAACTCAAAATGAAAGTGATGCTATTTCTGAATCAGCAGAACTACTTCGACATCTCGTTTGCTTATAGTTCCCACAATATAGCCTTTGAAATCCATAGGGTTCCAGTTCTTCGGTTTCTTTGTTCCAAAACACCCTTTCATTCGACTTTTTATTTGACTCTTTGTTTGTTCTCTTCTATATGTTATGTTTGACTTCATCTTTTTATTCAAAAAATCCACAGTCAGAAATCCAATGGAAAGACTTCCCATAGACAAATCTATCTATTTATGGGCAGTCCATATATAACTAATGAATATAATATTACATATATATTAGTTTCTTCCATAATGTAAATCGCCCATTCCATTGGACCACATTCTAGTCTCAAAACATTCTTCCAAACATCCACAGGAACTGGCTTATGCTTATAGCCCATTACATATACCTAGCGAAATCCCTCTAATACACTTTGATTTTTGAAATCTTATTTGTTTGTAAACTCTTCTATTCCTTTTCTTTATAATTATCCCACAATTACAATCCCGTATGAATATAAATGAATGGGTAGGGGTCATTAGTCCAGTTCGAATCGTTCCATATCCAAATTTTATTATCCAATTGCAGATCGTTTTGATCAATCGTTGAATTCAATGTAAAAGGTAATAGTTCTTTCTATAAAAAGAGCCCTTTTTGTTTAGAAACGCATCCATGTCGGAAAAAAGTAACAGAAAAAGAAAATTCATAATAAACTTCTATGAATCGAAATATCGTAATTGACTCAACAAACCCAGAAAGAATATTTATTAGATTTGAGTAAAAAGATATGATCTAAATAGACAAAAGGAGGTTTTAAGAAAAAGATCTTTTCAATCTCTTTCTTTTTTTTTTCGAATTCCGCAATATCCTATATTTTTATTGTTCCTGCTCTAGGTCGTTTCTATCCTATTTATATATATAATGTTCCTTCACCTTCATTAGATTATCTTGAGTCGCCCTTGAGTTGTTGGAATAAGCTTTTTTTTTTCAAAAAAAAAAGTCTCTTTTTGAAAGCTAATTAATGATGACCCTCCATGGATTCGCCTATATAAGCCGCAGCTAAAGTTGCAAAAATAAGAGCTTGAATTCCGCTTGTGAATAATCCAAGGAACATGACAGGTATGGGAACCACTGAAGGTACTAAAGAAACAAGAACAACAACTACTAATTCATCAGCCAATATATTCCCAAAAAGTCGAAAACTAAGCGATAAAGGTTTAGTGAAATCCTCTAGAATGTTAATTGGTAAAAGTATTGGAGTTGGTTGAATGTATTTACCAAAATAACCCAAGCCTTTTTTTGTAAGACCCGCATAGAAATATGCCACTGATGTGGGTAAAGCTAAAGCAACAGTAGTATTTATATCATTTGTGGGCGCAGCTAACTCTCCATGAGATAACTGTATGATTTTCCAAGGTAGAAGAGCACCCGACCAATTAGAAACAAAAATGAATAGAAACATAGTTCCAATAAAGGGAACCCAAGGGCCATAATCTTCTCCAATCTGAGTTTTGCTCAGGTCTCGAATGAATTCAAGAACATATTCAAAGAAATTCTGGCCGTTGGTTGGAATGGTTTGTGGGTTTCGAACCGCTATAATGACTGAACATAATAAGATAGCAATTACGACCCAAGAAGTGATAAGTACTTGGCCATGAACTCGGAAACCCCCTATTTGCCAATAGAGGTGTTGACCTACTTCCACACCAGATATATCGTACAGCCCTTTTAGTGTGTTGATGGAACATGGTAGAACGCTCATATTACCCTCTGTGAAAGAAATAGAACTTAAAAGTGAATTATTTTTATTCAAATATATCTTCTCTTTGTCGCTTCGCCTACTTTGACTTGAATCATCTATTTCAAATAGCAAACAAAGTACTAAGGAATTACATAATATTCCCAAATTTTGTATCCCTTTTTTTGAGATTCGGGAATCGTAACCGATTCAATGAATTAATCTATTGAGTTCGAAAAGTTATTGACTTATCTATCTTATTATTAATCAATGATTTCTTATATAGCTAGAGCTAGAACGGCCCTCGCAAAGCGCGGATACTAATTTATTAAGAATCAATCGGATTGAAGCAATAGCGTCATCATTGGCTGGAATCGAAATATCTGCCAGATCTGGGTCACAGTTTGTATCAATTAAACAAATCGTCGGAATCCCTAAAGTGATACATTCCCGAAGAGCCGTATATTCTTCATGCTGATCAACGATTATTACAATATCAGGTAACCCCGTCATATACTTGATTCCCCCCAGATATGTTTGCAAATGAGATAAATTTCTCTTCAACATTGCAGCATCTCTTTTTGGTAGACAGTTGAGTTTCCCCGCCCTTTGTTCCGCTCTCAAATCTCTGAACTTATGAAGTCTCGTTTCTGTAGTAGACCAATTCGTTGACATACCACCGAGCCATTTTTTATTAACATAATGACAGCGAGCCCTTATTGCAGCTGATGCTACTGAATCTGCAGCCTTACTTTTTGTACCAACTATTAAAAAGTGCTTTCCCCTACTTGCTGCATCAAAAACTAAATCACAGGTTTCTGATAAAAAACGAGCTGTTCTAGTAAGATTTGTAATATGAATGCCTTTACGCTTTGCAGAGATGTAAGGCGCCATTCTAGGATTCCATTTCCTAATACCATGACCGAAATGAACTCCCGCTTCCATCATCTCTTCTAAATTGATGTCCCAATATCTTCTTGTCATTTCTCCCCACATTTTCTTTTTTTTTTTACTTTACAAAGTACTCTGAAATAAATAATAAATAATTTTTCCAAAGAAACTTTCTCCCGGAAATGGACCGTGCATCAACGGTCAAAATGATGAATATCTTTTTATTTTTTATTATCTTTAATACCCAATAAAATGATCGGGCCAATTAGAATTAGTTCAAAGAAACAAATGAGTCCGTTTTTAGGAATTTTGAATTCCTGTGTAAATAAATTTTCTTATGTATCATGGATATTTCTTTTTGTTTTTTGATATGGAAGAATTAAAAAATTCTCTGTGGTGAAACAAAATATTGCATATTTCCCCTTTAACAAAATTCTTCTTTTTTTTTTCAAAAGGAATGTTATTGTTTTGCCTTGAGCGGTGCACAAATCCTTTGAATCCGGTACCAACGGGTATCATTCCCCCCAGAACAACATTTTCTTTCAGGCCTTTCAACCAATCAATACGACCCCGGAGAGCGGCTTTTGCTAAAACTCGGGCGGTTTCTTGAAAACTCGCTTCGGATATGAAACTTTGAGTATTCAGAGATGCTCTCGTTATTCCCAATAAGATTGCTCGGTAACAAATCGCTTCTCCCAAAGCACGCCCTGTCCGTTCTGCTCGCAACAATCCGATTAGTTCCCCGGGCAAAAAAACATTCGACATTCCATCTTCTGAAACCAAAACTTTTGATGTTATTTGACGTGCAACAATCTCTATATGCCTATTATGAATCTGCACCCCCTGGGATCGATAAACCTTTTGGATCTTATTAACCAAAGAGATACGACTTTGCGCTATGGTTAACTCAGCACCAATTAAAAATCCCCAAGGAATTCCAAACATTCCTGTTATATGTTGATTCCAACCTTCAAGTCTCCTTTCTAAGTTCATCGATATTGAATCAATGGAACGAACTTCTAACACCTGTTCTACTTTTGGAAGACCCTGCGTTATATCACCCGATCTCGATTTTTCATATATAAATGTAACTAATGTATCCCCTTCGTAAAGAATTTCTCCATAATGCCCATGAACAGTTGCCCCTGGGGTGGCCAAGTGAGGCTTGGCCGATCTTATTACTAAGGAGTCAGCGCGAACGGTTAAAATTTGTCCCGATTTGATGTGAGATCCGTATTTGAATATACATTTATTTTCATAAAAAAACTGTCCAAGCCGAATTAGTGAGAATGTCTTCTCACAAGAATTGAGATGTAGAAAACACCAATTCAAATCAAATGCATTAAAAATGATGTTACTACATAGATCGGAATTCCAAATTCTACCACTTCCATCTAGTAAATAATAGAAAACACCTTGGAAAATATTTTGGAAATTGTCAAGTAGTAAATATTTACTTAATAAGATCTGATTATCGGTTAGAAACCCGTTTCTTGAATCAAAATTCGTAATTTTAGCTATAGTTCCTAAGGTCCCGAAAGAATTACTAATCAAAATGGTGGGATCCTCTTTAATGGATTTTTTTACCCCATTGTAAGATTTCGAACCATTGACTTTGAAGGGACCAATTCGAAAACAATTAGATGATGACAAAATGAGAAAAGATAGTAATTGCTTATTACTATTCAGCAACGTATGAATAGTCCCGTGATGTTGAGTAATAGATTGAATCTGAATCTTAGAATAAAAAGGATTTCTATTGTAGCAATCTGATTCATTATCAGGATTCAATCTGTAGCCTGCCGTATCATTTCTTTTTTCGGTATACAAAAGGGGAGACTTTGGTTTTACTAAGTAAATTCTTATGAAATCTCGAATCAGATCATTTGTCCTTACTTGAACAAAGGAAGCATGAACTTCTTCTATATCTTCTATATCTATAGAACTTTTTTTTTTTTTGTATTGATCCCAGTTCAATACTAAACAAGTTCGAACTAATTGAATACTTGTGTGAGAAATTTCTCGAATGGGTTTGCCGTTTCCATAAAGGATATAATTGACGACTCGGAGTTGTACATTATCCCGTTCTTGCAACAAATCCTGGGGAAAAAATGTTGCTAAGTTTATGCCATCTGCGATTTCGTATGTGATTACGGGTCGAATCGAAACAAAATACTTTTTCTTAATAGGTGTAACCCGTTGGACATAGATCCAATTTTTCCATTTTTTGGATTCCTTAGAGTTTTTTTTTTCTGTTCCTGGCGGTATCAAGATTCCGCTATGCCGAGAGATTTTATCTGTCTCTCCAGGAAAGTGGATATCTCCAGAAAAGATTTTTAGTTCAATTCTTTTTTTTTTTCTCTCCACCCGGACTAATCCACCTACCCGACTTCTTGTATTTAAAGCGATCTCTGTATCGACTCCAATAATACTATTGTTCCGTACCATTATGGACGAAGACCCAGGTAAGATATGCACTTCTTCGGGAATGAAAAAAAATAGATCTACCTTCGTTTGGTATTTCGTCCTCAATTCCTTTCCTCCTCTATATTCAACCAAATCGTCTTTTTTTACGAGAGAATCTACCGCAACGATCCCATATTTAGTAATTCCCGAGCCGTTTCTTCTGTATCGGGGATCGTCGAAATAAGCAAGAATAGTATTTCTACGTAAAATCCCAGTTATGGGTATTTCAATGGAGATAGCAGAACAAGACCTCGGTTCTTTCTCCCCTTCTTTCAAATATTGGAATGGAATGATGAATCTATTTCTTCGCCTCTTCGCCAAGAAATCCGAGTTCTCGTGGAGAATGGTAGAATATATAAAATTCCAACGCCTGTTGGATATGCTTTTGTCAGGTCCTGAATAATCAAAAAACGTATACCTCCTCCTCTTACTAGAAGGATCCGAGCGAAACAATTTTCGTCTCACTCGATCATTAGCCACTGAGAAGTCAGAAATGGATCTCTGTTCTAAAAAAAGAGAATAACCATTCATTTGATCTTGATCTTTGTGTAGCGAAAAGGGCGCTAGATTAGATCTACACGGATTTCCTGATAATATCCATAAATGACTTGTTTTTGGTAATAGATGAACATTACCATACCTGTATTCAGGTGCATGGTACACATTGGTACTCCAATGCATTTCTCCCTCTGAATCAGAATAAATATGTTTTCGAACTTTTTCTTTAAAACTGAAAGTGGATGTTCCGGCACGAATCTCAGCAATCACTTGTTCTGATTCTACATATTGATCGTTTTGAACGAAAATCAAACTTTTGGGTGGAATAGTAACTTTATGTAGATTATCCCGACTTTCAATAGTTACATACAGGTCTATATAACATAGAAAGGCAGGATGCCCACGACGTGTACGTGTGGGATGAACCAAATCTTCATTCAATTTTATTTTTCCATTCGAAGGAGCTCGTACATATTCTGCAGTACCGCCTGTGAACACTCCACCGGTATGAAACGTTCTTAATGTTAGTTGTGTACCCGGTTCTCCGATTGATTGACCCGCAATGATACCCACAGCTTCCCCCAACTCAACTAGGTCACCGTGAGTGGGACTCCGACCATAACATAATCGACAGATCCAAGAAGTACTCCTACAAATAAAAGGAGTTCGAATATATATTGATTTCTCTTGAAAAGCTATGAAGCGGTTGACAAGTCCAATGCCAATATCTTGGTTTCGGGTGGCAATGCATCGTGGACCCATATATATGTCATATGCTAATACATGACCAATTAGTGTTTGGATCAAAAATTTTTCTTCCATACTATTTCGAGAACTCACCAAAATACCTCGGATAGTGCCACAATCCGTTCTACGTACAACAATGTGTTGAACTACTTCAACAAGTCTACGTGTGAGGTATCCAGCGTCGGATGTTCGTACAGCAGTATCTACAACTCCTTTGCGAGCTCCGTAGCAGGAAATAATATATTCTGTTAAAGAGAGTCCTTCGCGTAAATTACTTTGAATGGGTAAATCAATCATCTGTCCTTGGGGATCCGACATTAACCCTCTCATCCCTACCAATTGATGCACCTGAGATGCATTTCCCCTAGCTCCTGAAAAGGACATTATATGGACTGGATTAGAGGGATCCGTCATCCGAAAATTAGCATGCATTTCTTGTCTCAAATATTCACTTGTAGCATACCATATCTCAATGGATTGACGTAATTTTTCTACAGCATGTACATTCCCATAATAATGGTGCTTTTCCAAAATCAAACCTTGTTGTTCAGCATCTCGGACTAACCATCCCTTAGAGGGTATTGTTAAAAGATCATAAATTCCTAATGAAATGGATGTGGCAGTGGCTTGTTGGAAACCCAGAGTCTTTACTTGATCCAGTATATGTGATGTATATGCCATTCCGAAGTGATCTATTAATCTACTAATAAGCCGTTTCATGGCAGTTCCATCTATCGCTTTATTGTGAAAGATCAGATCTGATCGTTGTTTCGCCATAAGTATCTCCCTATTTCGCTAAGTAAAATTCCACAATGGGTTTGAGTCAATGGTTCGAAGACTTCCTTCCCTCGATCTTTATTCACATATAAATTCAGGAATTGTTATGGAATTGTTATAAAGTTACAGTTGAACCAGAGAGATCAAAATAGCTAGAGATGGTACATAATTACCTAGGTACCATCACCATCGTATGAGTAGGCCTGACAAAACCCCTGTATGGCCTCTTCTATTTCTCTATAGAAAGAAATATGGCCAACTGTGGTTCGAATGTATATAAAAAGCATTTCCTTTTTGACACTTCTTACTATTAGATAGTGCCCATAAATTTCATGATGGGTACCCAAGGATTCATATTGAACTTCGATTGGAACTTCTCTTAAGGCAATGACACGTTGATCTAGCTGCCACCGGAGCCACAAAGGAGTATCTAAATTGATTCGTTTCTGCCGATAAGCGCCAAGTACATCATAGGAACTACAAAAATAAGGTTCTTTCTCTTTTGTATATCGATATTTATTATCGTCAGCTGTTTCATTTTGATAGTTCCTGCAATTCCATAGATTATACCTATTTACACAAATACCTTGACGATTTCCGATCGTTAATACATAGAGTCCAATAAGCATATCTTGAGTTGGTACGGAAATCGGACTCCCTATAGCTGGAGATAATAGATTCATATGCGAAAACATAAGTAAACGAGCCTCCGCTTGAGCTTCCAAAGATAAAGGTACATGAACAGCCATTTGATCCCCATCAAAGTCGGCGTTGAATCCCTTACAAACCAATGGATGTAAACAAATAGCACGTCCCTCCACTAAAATGGGTTGGAACGCCTGTATACCTAATCTATGCAGGGTCGGTGCTCTATTAAGCAATACGGGATGGCCCTGCATAACTTCTTGAAGTATTTCCCATACGATGGGTTTTTTTTCTCGAATTTTACTTTTTGCAATCCCTATGTTGGAAGCAGCGTGCTGTCTGATTAGACCGCGAATTAAAAATGTTTGGAAAAGCTCTATTGCTATTTCTCGAGGCAATCCACATCGATGTAATGAAAGCGAGGGGCCCACGACAATGACGGAACGCCCCGAATAATCGACCCGCTTACCAAGCAGAGTCTCACGAAATCTTCCCTCCTTGCCTTCGATTACATCTGAAAACGACTTATAAACTTTATTATGACCATCCCTCATTGGTTGTCCGCGAATCCCATTATCAATAAGTGTATCCACAGCTTCTTGTACCAATTTCTCCTGACATATTACTAATTCCCCTGGGGTGGATCTGCTTGTTGTTAATAAATCAGTAAGAGTATTGTTCCTATAAATAACTCTTCGATAGAGTTCATTAATATCTGAACTCATTGGTTTACCCCCATCTATCTGAATGATTGGTCTCAACTCGGGAGGAAGAACTGGTAATAGGGACAAAACCATCCGTTCTGGTTCTACATTTGTTCGAATAAAATGTTTAGCTAATTCTATGCGTCTAACCAAAAAATCCTTTCGTCTTCCAATTTTTCTATCTTCCCATTCATTCCCAGTGGACCCTTCTTCCCCTAATTCCTTCCATTCCACCAAGGAACGGTCTATAATAATTCGTAAATCTAGATCGGCTAATTGTTCTCTGATAGCGCTGGCTCCAGTAGATATTTCTCGATTTCGAAATGTATCGAAGCCTTGGGTAGTAAAAAAAAGTGGGATGCTATATTTCCGAGATTGGATTTCATATTCGAATAAACCTCGTAATCGTAAGAAAGTGAGCTTTTTAGCTATAGGCCTAGCAAAAACAAAATTTTGATAGGTCCCCTATGGATTCCCCCCTTCAAAATCGGACGTGAGGGTTTCTTCTCATCCGGCTCAAGTAGTTACATTAAATAAGGACTTCTTACTTTTAATTTTTGTTCTAAAGAACCTCATAGAGATCTACCCCTTACTCAAGTTCGCAGTGAAAACCAACCAATATTTGATTGATTCATTCTTACTTTTACTTTCTTAATCTGAATTAGTTATTCAATCACGACATAAATTTAATTTCATTGAGTAGTCTACTTCCCTTCAAATGAAAAATCCCTTATTTTTCGTTTTAGTTAAAGGAATAGTTTGGAACTCATAAGGGATTTACTTGTCTATTTATTATTTCGTTTGATCTTTTAGGTCCCTGCTGCGCCTCGACGGTTATACCACGACGTTCCTTGAAGCATATACGCGATAGATAGACTCCTATAACCGTGTTAGATTCACTTACTTGAAAGGAATCTCTTTCGAAAAGAAATGGAATGGTTAATTCCACGAAAGACGTTTTTTTGTTAACGAGGTTTAACTAGGAATCCCTTTTCCTATATTAATTGACCATGGACCAATCCCCCTTCCTATTGTGAAGTATTGATCCCACTCATATACAATTCTGAGCTTCATGTCCCTACTCTAAAAAGACATGTCAGAGCCGGGGGCATCCCCAATCGGATTGAATGGGATGACAGTTTCTCATTCCAAATCTGTAAAATAAAAATTTTGATCAAATCACACATCGCCATACACTAGGCCTTCTAACTCCTTAAGGGGTTTATCTAACAGATTTGCGATATAACTAGGAAGACGTTTCAAATACCACACATGGGTCACTGGACATGCCAGTTTGATGTATCCCATTTGATATCTTCGTACCCGAGAATCCACAAATTCAACTCCGCATTGTTCACAAAATTTCGGGTCTTTGTTTTCGTCTCCGATCACGCGATAATTTCCACAAGCACAAATTCCACTTTTTATGGGCCCAAAGATTCTTTCACAAAACAACCCATCCCTTTCCGGTTTATTCGTTTTGTAATGAAAAGTATAGGGTTTTATCACCTCTCCAACAATCTCGCCATTAGGTAGGATTTTGTTGGCCCACGCACTTATTTGTTGAGGAGAAACTGATCCAATTCGAAGTTGTTGATGTTTATACCGGTCGATCATAGAACAAAAATGATGATTCATTCCGATCAAGCTTCCTTCCTATGGATCTGGAAGTTCTTCTCAGATAAAAGGAAATGGTTCAGTTCCAAAGCCAAAGATCGTAGTTCTCGAACGAGTAGTCGAAAAGATTCTGGGGCATCCTCGGGATTAGCTATTGTTCCTCCAACGATTGTAGTACCAAGTACTTCCTGACGAGATCGAATATGATCAGATTTATAAGTAAGCATCTCTTGTAAAATATGAGCAACACCAAAACCCTCTAGGGCCCAAACTTCCATTTCTCCTACTCGTTGTCCCCCTTGCTTTGCTCTTCCCCTAAGAGGTTGTTGTGTAACAAGTGCATAATGACCACTGGAGCGTCCATGGATTTTATCATCAACTTGATGAATTAATTTTAGGATATAGGACTTTCCTATTAGAACAGGTTGTTCAAAAGGATCCCCTGTCCTTCCATCAAATATTCTGCTTTTTCCCGGATACTCGGGCTCAAATACCCATGGATTCCCGGTTTGCTTACTAGCCTCATATAATTCAGAAAACACGAGTTTTCTCGAAGCTTCTTGCTCATACCTTTCATCAAAGGGTGATATTCTATAATGTCTGCCTAGAAAGTCCCCTGCTAACCCTAGCGAGCATTCAAATATCTGTCCCACATTCATTCGCGAAGGTACTCCCAATGGGTTGAAGACCATATCAACTGGTGTTCCATCTTGTAAATAAGGCATATCTTGCCTAGCCAAAATTTTGGAAATGATACCCTTATTCCCATGTCTTCCAGCTACTTTATCACCTACTTGGATTTCACGTTTCTGTGAAATATATACACGAATTGTTTCTGGATTATAACTAGAACCCCCCTTTTTCTGTATCCATCTAACATCAATAACTTGACCCCTCCCCCCTATAGGTAGTTTTAGACAAGTTTCTTTTAAAGTAGATACCTGAATGCCAAGTATAGCTCGTAATAATCGATCCTCCGGGACATACGACGATTCTTTCGCTGTCTGAGGCGTTAATTTACCTACTAAAATATCGCCTGTCTCTACCCAAGATCCCAGCATCACAATTCCATTTCTGTCTAAATTGCGGAGTAAATTAGTTTCTAAATGCGGTATTTCCTTAGTAATTCTTTCAGGACCTTGGCTTGTCACATGAGTCTGAATTTCATATTTCCGTATGTGAAAAGAGGTATAAATATCGTCATATACCAGACGTTCACTAATGAGTACCGCGTCCTCAAAATTGTAGCCTTCCCATGGCATATAAGCTACTAATACATTTTTTCCCAAAGAGAGTTCACCCCCAACAGTAGCCGCACCATCTGCTAAAATTTGCCCCCTTTTAATGCATTTACCTCGCGGAACCTGAGGTTTTTGATGCATACAAGTATTTTTGTTAGAACGTTGATACATAACCAATGGAATGGTTATAATGTCCCCATTACCTGATAAAACAATCTTATCAGTATTGATATAAATGACCTTTCCCTCGCGTTCGGATATAGCGGAAACCCCTGAATCTAGAGCTGCCTGTCGTTCCAACCCAGTTCCAACAATGCACTTCTCGGATCGAGAAAGCGGAACTGCTTGGCGCTGCATATTCGAACTCATTAAAGCCCGATTCGCATCATTATGCTCAATAAAAGGGATGAGGGAGGCTCCAATAGAAAAATATTGGAAGGGAAAAACGCTTCGAAGATGAATTTGTTCCCATGCAATAGTCAGGAATTCTTGACGGTATCGGGCTGGAACAACCTGTTCTTCCTGAATACCCCGATTCAATGCCAAAGAATTTCCTGCCGCTACCATATAGTATTCATCGACACTTGGTGATAAATAAACCAACTGTAACCTTCTCGATCTCTCGGATATTTCATAAAATGGGGTCTCTATGGACCCCCAATGTCCAATCCTCGCATGAATGGCTAAAGATCCAATAAGCCCAACATTGATTCCTTCGGACGTATCAATTGGACAAATACGCCCATAGTGACTAGTATGGATATCTCGTATCCGAAAACTAGCAGTTCGACCTGTCAATCCTCCAGGGCCCAAATAACTCGACTTTCGCCCATGAACTATTTGTGTCAATGGATTCGTTCGATCCACAACTTGAGATAAAGGGTGTAGTCCGAAAAAGGATTCATAAGTGGTTGTTAATGGAGTTGAAATTATTAAATTCTGAGGAGTCGGTATCAATTTATGCCGGATTGCTCCACATATAGTTCCTCTAATCACATTTTCTAAACGAACCAAAGCCAATCCAAATTGATCCTGTAATAGATCTGCTACAGAACGAATACGTTTATTTTTCAAGTGGTTCATATCATCAAGTGTACCCATTCCAAATTTCATGCCAATCAAATGATCCACAGCGGCCAATACATCTCGTGGTAACAAAAATGTAATATTCGGAGGTATATCAAGATTCAGTCTCCGGTTCATATTTCGTCGACCAATCCTACCTAATTCACACCTTTGTTGAAAAAATTTCTTTTGTAATTCCTTACATAAAGACTCAGAAAATACGGGGTCCCCGCCTACACATGCAAATTGTTGATAAAACTCCAAAATAGCATTTTCCCTTGACCCAATCTTTTTTTTCTCCTTTTCTTTCAGGAAAGACAAGAAAATCTCAGGGTAATGAACATTTTCTAGAATTTCTCTTAAATTCGAACCCATAGCCGATGATGAAACTAGAATAGATATTTTTTGTTTCCTACTCACACGAGCCCATATTCTTGCTTTTCTATCAATCTCTAATTCTGGTCTTCCTCCCCAATCTGATATTATAGTCCCGGTATAGATAGAAATTCCGTTATGATCCAATTCTGAACAATAATAAATGCCGGGACTTTGCAATATTTGATTGATCACAATTCTGTATATTCCATTTACTATAGAAATTCCCAAGGAATTCATTAGAGGAATGTTTCCAATAAATACGGTCTGTTCTTGGATATCTTTACCGTGTTTCCAAATTAATCCTGCGGGTACATACAATTCAGAAGAATATGTGAGTGATTCATACACAGCATCTCGCTCTTTTATCAAAGGTTCTGCCAATTGATATGTTTCTACAAATAATTGAAATTCAATTTCTTGATCTGTATCTTCAATTTTTGGAAACTTATGAAGTTCTTCGGTCAAACCTCGATCAATGAACCTACAAAAACCCTCAAATTGTATCTGACTAAATCCAGGTATTGTAGACATTCCCCCATTCCTATCTCGTAGCATCTTATTTTCCTGTTTTTTTTCGAAAAAAAAATCCCATTGTGGGCTCGCTCTCTATAGACCATAAGATTTGGCCGAGCAATGATGGAATGTATATTCTTTTTGCTGAATCGCATGAAATTTTATGGAATTTACTATGTATGAAATACATATGTATGGTGGTGGGGGAGATAAAGATAAATTTTCGTAAAAAATTCTAATTCGCGAAGGATAGAAATGAATTAATAAAAATAAAACATTCCTGGAAACAAAATTCCATCACTTCCACTTATGAAATTCTTATATAGAAGATAAAAAATAGAAAAAGGGATCAAATCCCATTTATGACTATCATTATGATATTATTATCAGATTAGGTAGTTGAAATAGATTCAGGATTTAATATCCACTCTCCATAAAAGAAATTCGATACTCTTCTAAATTGTCCTGTCTTTATCGAATTTCTTTTAGCACTTAACCTATTTTATTCATTCCATTGTTCAAAAAAAAATTGCAAAGAAAAGAAGAGATATATTCGTATCTCGTTTAAAATGAGTAAAATACGATTGAAGTGCCTAAGAAAAGTGTGATTTATACTTATCTTATTAAATACATATCTGGATATAGTTATTTCTCTATCCGCATATCCCATCTTTTATAGCAGTTCCATTTTATTTGCAGCAACAGAAGTCATGCTATATCTTTTGATCGAATTTCGATTCAATTCATTCAAAAAAAATATGGAATGCACAAGCACGACGATTCACTATAAGATATAAGAGGGGATTCCCAGATACGCCACCCGACTAGGTATCTATGTGATAATGTATGTTCTAGGGTTTACATACACATATAATTGTTGTTATAATTGAAATGGAAAAAGATTCATTATTGAAAATAATTGATACGAATTCGAATTAGTCGGATATCCACTTTTTGATTTTTTTCTTTCTTAAAGAAAGAATGGCAAATTAAAATACACAAGCCATTCATGAATTCGCGGTGAATAGTTGCAATTTTCCGGATTTTTTGGATTCTGTGATTGGGAATCTTCTTTTTTTTTAATAAAAAAGAAAGGAGAAGTTATTATTCGATTAAAAATCGATTAAATTAAGATTATATTAAGTTAAGTGCTGTATATATGTTTTGAAAAGCTATACAATCAAGAGATCCGCTGGATGGATTTAAAATGGAAGGATTTTATACCTTTTGAAAAAGAGAAAAAAACAGTATTTAAGATCCAATTCAAATCAAATAAAGGGTTTGATAAACCCGAAAAAAAAAAGATTTCCATATTGATATCGATTTTGTTTGTATAGTTTCGGCGGCATGGCCGAGTGGTAAGGCGAGGGACTGCAAATCCCTTTTTCCCCAGTTCAAATCCGGGTGTCGCCTGATCAACAAAAAATATAAAATCTCTTAACACCCCAATACCCAATATAAGTCAAAAAATCTTGCCCGGAGGAAGCGCGGGCATATGCATATATAGGTAAAATACTGGATTTTTAGAATATAGGGGTTCCATAAAAGAAAAAACTTGAATTTCTTTTTCATGTTACTTATGAAATGAAAGTCAACAAAACAAACAATGGGTACGGATCTTACTTTTCCTACATGTTCTATTAATAGCATTTCCTTAAGACCTTCAAAGTAGTTGTATATCTTGTTTATGCTTAATACTTTCTGGCTCCACTAGAAATCAGATGCGATCTTGTTAAGAATGGAGTTATTGTATTAGTTCATCGATTAGGTCAGACATTTTGACTCTTTTCGACGGATTCCGCTATTATTAGTGATCAATAATGAAATAATTCATTCATTTTAATAAAGATAGGGGACATAATTGGCATGGATATAGTAAGTCTTGCTTGGGCTGCTTTAATGGTAGTTTTTACTTTTTCCCTTTCGCTTGTAGTATGGGGAAGGAGTGGACTCTAACGGTACTATTATTAATTAAGTTGTTAAGTTGAATAATCGAACTGTATCAATTTGAAATGCATCATTGTGCAAAGGATTTTTTTTTATCTCGATTTTAAAAAGAAATTCTATTGGAAGCATTGGAAGACGGTAATATATAAATGATAACCTTTAAATCAAACAAATATGGAAATAATTGATTACTTGTATTTAGAAACTCAAAGAATTATAGATATTACAATAGGGAGTAACCAACCCATATTTTTCCTCTTTTTGAATTATTTTACCTTGCCTCTTCACAAGAGAAGATGTTCTGATATTACGTAGATACGAACTTTCTACTACTGTACTGGGAGCAAGGCAACGCAGAGTAGTGCTTGTACAAAAAACGACTGTGCATAAAAACATGTTGCTGTGTTGGGTGAGCCCTGGCCATTTACTTTTACCAGTACCATTTATACTATACTCCTGCGAATTTTTTTATGCTTTATTTCTTAACGCACAACTCATCTCATTTCATTTCATGGTTCGATCCAAGGGGTTATATAATAGCTTTTTCAAACCTGAAGAAGCTATTATATAACCCCTTGGATCATCTGTTAACAAACAGCTCAATCAATTACTGGAATAATAACTTGTTTTTGGTTTTATTAATATATAACAATACAACCCTTCCTCATTGATTGTTTCGATAGATCTTGAGATCCGTGTTGAGAATAATTCAAAATCTAGGAATTTGAAGAGTTGAACTTCGAGGATTTCCGATCGATCAGAATCAACACAATAGGTATATCCAAAAAATGGAATTGGGTGTTATTTCTATATACATATATGAAATATACATGTCAGTATATGTATCTAATTCACATGTACATATATCGATATCCTATCTTTCTATAATATAACATACATACACTAATGGATAGTGTGGTAGAAAAGTTCATATAGTCCTTTCTACCACACTATCCATTAGTGTACTTAGATTACTAGTTCCAACCTGTCTATTTCGTTTAAATTCCTTCCTTTTATTCAATCATTATTAAGAGCTAATACTAATAATTTAATTCAAAGTTTCAGTAAAATTAATCATTTTGACTAACAGTTTTTACGTAGATGATAAGTAAAAAAGCAGTAGGAACTAGAATGAACAGCGCAGTAGCAATAAATGCAAGAATATTGACTTCCATAATCTCATCGGTTTTTTGCTTCGCAATAACTCGGGATCTAATCCCATAGAAGAAAGTATTTCTTCTGTAATAGAAATGCAATGGGTGGATTGCACCTTGATGATACTGAATCGGGTTAATATTATGAATAACAATATCTGATCTATAAAATCGACTCATCGTCGAGAATTGAATAGTATAACATAAGAAGATCTTTTATCCATATAAGAAAGTTTAATTCCCAACCCCATCTAGAATCCCATTGAATTTATCATATTTTTCCACTCCTTATTTTTCTCTATTTGAGAGAAACAATCGATCGCGGTCCTTATAACAATCATCTAATCTAAAGACGAGGGGCCTTCTGACCAGGGCGGTGTTCCATTGGTCGCATACCTAAACAGTAGGGAGAAGGGACAAGTTCGAAAGAAAGTTTTTTTTTTTCATTTTTCATAGTCCAATTGTCTTATCAATAAATTTATAAAGGCGGATTCGGGGATCAAAAATTGAATATTCCGACAAATTCATTATTTTAGTTAGTGATTTTTTCTTCCTTGAATTGTAACTGGGGTATGTACACCCAACTTTAGCATGCCATTTTGATGAGATAGATAGATTGTTTTCAATTATTAATTAAAATAAAGTAAGGTTTCACAAAAAATGGGAACTAGAAGCTATAAAGGGGGTTTCGTCGAAAAGATGTCTCAGTCGGGTAACTCCATAAATTTGATTATGTATCATAACAAATAGCTTTTTTTGGTATATATCCTGGAAACGCATGGGTACTCTATTTTATTTCATTGATCAGGAATAATCAAAAAAGTGAAACCAGTATTGTCTCTCTTGGAATCATGAGTATGCCGATACTTCGACTCCAACTACACATGTCTCTTCTCCATCAATCAATATTAATCAATATTAGTTGAAGTAATTGAACTTCTCATCTTTGTTTGATTCGAATTTGAATCGAAAAACGAAAGAAATTCAGTATCTTTGAGGCGACAGGATCCTGCTCTGTAACCCCTCTCTTCACAAAAAAGAGAGAAGAGAGATTGATGGATTCACCGCACCGTATCTGATTCGGGACTGACGGGGCTCGAACCCGCAGCTTCCGCCTTGACAGGGCGGTGCTCTGACCAATTGAACTACAATCCCAGGGCGAGGTTTACAGGATACCTTTTTTTTTATTTCATTTGAATCATTTATATTTCAACAAATAGTTTTTTTTATAAGAAACACAAAGGCAGCTATTTGAAATATCGCACATGGATATAAACTAGAGTGATAAT